TGGGAGACAATTCGGATTGATCTATAAAAATAGATTTCAATGCTATTTTGTTTTTTCGGACTTTATCCAATTTATTGTGAAAAGTAAAGGGGGATAAAGGAACCATATGTTGATTGTCCTCTAAAGGTAAGTTTTCTTCTTCCTTATATAAAAAGGGAATAAATAAATCAATCAAATTCCGGGAGGCTTCATGAAGTGCTTCTTTCGGAGTTAAACTGCCATTTGTCCATATTTCGAGAAACAGTATCTCTTGTTTTTCATTCCCATTTCCATAGGAATGAATACTATGATTCACATTTCGAACAGGCATGAATACAGCATCTACAGGATAACTTCCATCTTGAAAGTTATGCGGCATCTTTATAAGATATCCGCGATTTCTTTCAATTTCTAATCCGATACGTAAATTAATTGGTTCTGTCAAGCTAGCTATATGTTGTGTATTGTCGACAATTTCTACATAAGGTGGTAAGATGATATCTCGAGCAGTTACATATCCAGGACCTCTAACACAAATAGACGCGTCACAAGTTCCATATAGATTACTTCTCAATACAATTTCTTTCAAATTCATTATAATTTCGTGGGCCGATTCTTGAATACCTGTTATAGTAGAATATTCGTGGGAGACGTTCTCAGATTTTACACGTATGATACATGTTCCTTCTATTTCTCCAAGCAAAGCTCTTCGCATCGCAATGCCTATTGTGTCGGCTTGTCCTTTCATAAGTGGAGACAGAATAAATCGACCATAATAAAGGCGTTTACTGTCTGTTCTTGATTCAACACACTTCCACTGTAGTGTCCGAGTAGATACTGTTACTTTCTCTCGAACCATAGTAATAATTAATAATATTTTTTTTGATTGAATTATTTATTTCTCTTGTTTCTCTTGAAATTTCTTCACTGTTTATTTCTACACACGTCTTTTTTTCGGAGGTCTACAGCCATTATGTGGCATAGGGGTTACATCCCGTACAAAAGTTAATAGTATACCACTTCTACGAATAGCTCGTAATGCGGCGTCTCTTCCGAGACCGGGACCTTTTATCATGACTTCTGCTCGTTGCATACCTTGATCTACTACTGTACGAATAGCAACTGATGCTGCAGTTTGAGCGGCAAAAGGTGTCCCTCTTCTTGTACCCTTGAATCCACAAGTACCGGCTGAGGACCAGGAAATCACCCGACCTCGTACATCTGTAACTGTAACAATGGTATTATTGAAACTTGCTTGAACATGAATAACTCCCTTTGGTATTTTACGTGCACTTTTACGTGCACCAATACGTACATTTCTACGTAAACCAGTTTTCGGTATAGCTTTTGCCATATTGTATCATCTCATAAATATGAGTCAGAAATATATGGATATATCCATTTCATGTCAAAACAGATTCTTTATTTGTACGCTGAGCCCTTTAGTGAATCTGATTATCCCTTTATCCTTGTCTTTGTTTATGTCTCGGGTTGGCACAAATTACTCTAATGCGCCCCCGTCTACGGATTAGTCGACATTTTTCACAAATTTTACGAACGGAAGCTCTTATTTTCATCTTTGTCATTCCTTATCTTAATTCTGAATCTACTTCTCGGTAGAAAATAGGTTTCTTGAAATTTTTTATCTTGAATCGTATTGAATAAAAATCACCTAATCCTTCAAATCCTTGTTTCGGAGTCGATAAATTATACGTCCTCTGGTTGAATCATAACGACTTACTTCAATTTTGACTTTATCTCCGGGAAGTATCCGTATAAAACTACGCCGGATCTTTCCCGAAACATAACCTAGAATCAGATCCTCATTATCTAAACGAACCCGGAACATGCCATTGGGAAGCGATTCAGTAATTAAACCTTCATGAATCCATTTTTGTTCTTTCATTCCAGGTAAAGCCCCCTTGAGGTATCAACTAATGGAGGAGAAACGATATTAGACAACTCACCCCCCTTATATTTTTTTTTTTACAAATAGGAAGAGGTTTCGGATTTCATTTGGATATTAAATGGATTACCATATATAACATAAAATTTCTCCGCCGATTCCTTCTAGTCGAGCCTCCCGATCTGTCATTATACCCCGAGAAGTAGAAAGAATTACAATCCCCATCCCACCTAAAATTCTAGGAATTCGTTGAGAATTAGAATAGATTCGTAGACCGGGTCGGCTGATCCGTTTTAAATTTAACAAATTCCTATAGGGTCTTTTCCTATTCCTGCTATGTCGCAGGGTTAAAACCAAAAAATTTTGGTTTTTTTCTCGATGTTTTCTGACGTTTTCGATAAAACCTTCTCGGAAAAGTATTTTAACAATATTTTCGGTAATATTAGTAGATGCTATGCGAACAACTCTTTTTCTATCCATATCAGCATTTCGTATAGAGGTTATTATCTCAGCAATAGTGTCTCTACTCATGATGAACTAAAACTTTTGGTGTCTCAAAATTGGATATAATTAACATGTTTTTTTATTGGTTTATGAATAGAAAATTTTTAAGGTATATACGCGAAACACAAGCTACGAATTAATCTAGTTCTTAAATTATTTCCTTTCAAATACCCCAAAAATATCAGATCTCTTTTTATTTTATAATACTTCGGGAGCTAATGAAACTATTTTAGTAAAATTTAATTGTCTCAATTCGCGGGGGATTGCCCCAAAAATGCGAGTTCCTTTTGGATTTCCTTCTTGATCAATCACAACTGCAGCATTGTCATCATATCGTATTATCATACCGCTGTCACGTTTAAGTTCTTTACAGGTACGAACAATTACAGCTCTGACTACTTCTGACTTTTCTAGGGGCATATTTGGTACTGCTTCTTTGATCACAGCAACAATAACGTCACCAATATGAGCATATCGGCGATTACTAGCTCCTATGATTCGAATACACATCAATTTTCGAGCCCCGCTGTTATCCGCTACATTTAAATAGGTCTGAGGTTGAATCATATAAATTATTGAGTCTATTCTTCCAATGCAAAGGATGAAAAAAATAAAAGAAATATTGTTTGTCTAAGTCTAAAAAAAGAAACCTGCGATTTTGTTTCATCCCCACAACTCATTTCTGTCGGTTCTACATTTTTATCCCGAAATAATAAATTGAGTTCGTATAGGCATTTTGGATGCTGCTATTAAAATAGCCCTTTTAGCTATATTTTCGGTTACTCCACCCATTTCATATAGTATTCGTCCCGGTTTAACAACAGCTACCCAATATTCAGGGGATCCTTTCCCCGAGCCCATACGTGTTTCAGCAGGTCTTACTGTAACTGGTTTGTCTGGAAAGAGCCGGACCCATATTTTTCCCCCACGGCGTGCATTTCGTGTCATTGCTCGGCGACCTGCTTCGATTTGTCTCGATGTGATCCAAGCGGGTTCAAGTGCTTGAAGAGCATATTTACCGAAACAAATATGATTACCTCGATAAGATATTCCCTTCATTCTTCCTCTATGTTGTTTACGGAATTTAGTTCTTTTGGGGTTATAGTTGATGGTTGTTTCGGAATTCCACCTCTACTACAGAGCTGGACGTGAGAGTTTCTTCTCATCCAGCTCCTCGCGAAAAAAGGATTGAAATTTGAATTTCAATTAATTTGAATAGCTATTAGAACATTTTTATAAAAAATTTTCTTTTTTTCTAACGTCCTAATAAATCTTTCTTTTTTTTTGTCCTTTATCCGAGTTTACCAATTCAAAAAAAGAAAGTTTTCGCGGGCGAATATTGACTCTTGCAATCTCTATTTCAGTCCTAGCACTTGTTCGTCACTTTTCCGAATAGATGAATTGATTTCCGGTTCATTTCGCCATCCTAACTAGTGAATTATTAAGATTCATTTGTTTAATAAAATCTTTTGCATTCACAGGTTTCTTCGTTTCCACCACTTCGTACTAAATGATTAGGTCAGAATTCTACAACGGAGCTCATAATCCAATTTATTCTTGAGTCAACCTTCTTAGTCTTTATTGACTCGAAGCTCTTGAGTTTTTTTCTCTTCTATCAGAAATTCATTGAATATTTCATTATGTATGAATCAATTTAGTATTGATGCTTTATTACATTGTCTTTTATGAGATGACCCACAGACCTTCCATATTGGAATTCTATATCATTGATATTCTTTTTCTCTCTTTCTCTCATCCTTCCATTTATCCACACTATTTCAGTTGCTACAAAGATATGACTTATTTAACATATCTTGACTGGTTCTTTAGATCCAGATAATATGAAGTGATGAATTGGTTTTCATACTATCGGGCCGGTCTTTTCTAACCCTAACCCTAAAAAAACCAACGAGTCACACACTAAGCATAGCAATTATATCAAAAGGTCAATTGAATTTTTATTCAACCCTATAGAATTAAGAATTAGTTTGATTGGTAGGAAAAAGAATGAAGGGGTTTCCCCTTTTTTCCTCCTATCAATAGATAGAAGGAAAAAACAATGAAAGTTTTCTTATTCCTATTCCTTGTCTATAAAAATCCAAATTTTGATGCCCAAGACCCCATAGATAGTCCGAACTGTATAGGAACAATAATCTATTTTAGCTCGAATGGTTTGTAGGGGAACTCTGCCCTCTCTGATCCATTCGACACGGGCAATTTCTTTTCCGTCGATACGCCCTGCAATTTGTACTTGAATTCCTTTTGTATCCGCTTGTTCAGTTAATTCAATAGCCTTTTTCATTGCTTTTCGAAATGAAACTCTATTCTTTAATTGTCCGGCTATAAATTCTGCAAGAATGTTAGGGTTTCCGTAAGGTTTTGCAATTCTTGTGATAGCAATGTTAAGTTTTCGATTCACATAATGAAATTTTTTTTGTAGATTCATCTGTAATTCTTCGACCCCTCGCGGTCTACTTTCTATTAATAACTTTGGGAAGCCCATAAAAATTATGACCTGGATCAAATCGATTCTTTTTTGAATCTCTATATGCGCAATTCCCTCGGCGCCGGAGGATATTTTCATATTCTTTTGAATATAATTTTTAATAAA